CCTCTTATAGATAGGACGAACAAAGAGCAAGGTTTTTGATCACTTACTTCGCTCGCCCTTTTTTGATCGATTTTAAAAATTCCATTTTTTTTTTAATGCAAATAGATTCAATCTAGTAATTTCATTTAGATTAAGTCTTAGATCTCGTTTGAATTGTGAAATATCTCCTTTGTTGAAATGTTCCCCAAATTCCTAAAATAATCTTTGTCGAACTAGCAAGGATTTTGCTTCGAAACCCTTTCATTTAAGTAGCCAGCCTTTTTCTATGCTCTGCTTTCTTAAAAGGAAAAAGACTTTCCACTGTCCTAAACTAAGGACGGTAAGGAAGAAGGCGAGCATATCCTCTAAATTGATCATCCTCAAATCAGCCTGGGGTATTGTCTCGATAAATAGATAATTCCAGGAGTAATAAATAGGAGTAAAGTATTGGTATAATTGAAATTGCGGAAGCAAATACCAATTTACTAAAAAAAAGAAAATAAGTCCCTTACATTAGATACTTATTTTCTTTTTTAGGATTAAACAAAAGGGTTCGCAAATAAAAGCGCTAGTGCCACAACCAGTCCATAAATTGTTAAAGCTTCCATAAAAGCTAGACTAAGCAATAAAGTACCTCGTATTTTACCTTCTGCTTCTGGCTGTCTCGCAATACCTTCTACAGCTTGTCCTGCAGCAGTACCTTGACCAACTCCAGGCCCAATAGAAGCAAGCCCTACGGCCAATCCAGCAGCAATAACGGAAGCGGCAGCAATTAGTGGATTCATGGTGAGTTCCTCGTGTCAAAAAAAAAAAAAAAAAAATAAATGGTTAAGGATACAATCAACCAATAAACTCTTACTTCTAAGCTCTATTGGAGAGAAGTAACTAAAAACTACAAATTGAAATGATAATCTGAATTGTCAGAACTACTTCAAGATCTCATTTTTTGTTTCTAATCATTAGGGGTTTGTGTAAATCCATATGATTCTCATTATTCTATTTATCTTCAATCACTCTTTCATTCCATTCTTCTTTCTTTACTCTTCGATATCCTTGAGTTCCTTTTTTTCATCTATCATCTAATCGACGAAATAGAGGAAGAACTTCTATTGGAATCGACCTAATCCAAATACAAATCAATATATACAATTGATAGCAATATGCTGCATAGAAATATTGGATATGGAATCAAATTCCATATAGAGGGGAATTAGATATATAGGATTAGATAATGAATATAACTTAAGAATATATAATATCCCATATCCATTTGTTTCTTCTATTTTGTTTGCGTATTTTCTCATTTTCTATTGAATCGGATTCTAAAAGCATTCCTTAAAACGGAAACCCGCACAAAAGATGACTGGACTTATAGACATTAATGATATAGATCTAGCCTGACTCCGCCCCCCTTAACGCATATATATTTTGACAATTCCGTAATCTAATATAGTCTATTCTCTCTCCTACAACTCTACGTTGTATATTCATACGCATTTATAACTATTTTGTTTTCTAACCAAGCGGATTATCTGGAACCATGCATGAATTGGGCTAAGCTAAAAAAAAAAAAAGACTATTTCGAAAACTAGTCAATTCAATGATGACCCTCCATGGATTCGCCTATATAGGCTGCGGCTAACGTTGCAAAAATAAGAGCTTGAATACCACTTGTAAATAATCCAAGAAACATGACCGGTATAGGTACCACTAAGGGGACTAAAGAAACAAGAACAACAACTACTAATTCATCCGCCAATATATTCCCGAAAAGTCGAAAACTAAGAGATAATGGTTTTGTGAAATCTTCTAGGATGTTAATTGGTAAAAGGATTGGAGTTGGTTTAATATATTTCTCGAAATAACTCAACCCTTTTTTGCTAAGACCCGCATAAAAATATGCCGCTGACGTGAGTAAAGCTAAAGCAACAGTAGTATTTATATCATTCGTGGGCGCAGCTAATTCCCCATGAGGTAACTGTATAATTTTCCAAGGTAAAAGAGCACCCGACCAATTCGAAACAAAAATAAAAAGGAACATAGTTCCAATAAAGGGAACCCAAGGACCATATTCTTCTCCAATCTGAGTTTTACTCAAGTCTCGAATAAACTCAAGGACATATTCGAAGAAATTCTGACCGTCGGTCGGAATGGTTTGTGGATTCCGAACAGCTATGATAACTGAACCTAGCAAGATAGTAATTACGACCCAAGAAGTGATGAGTACTTGGGCATGAATTTGTAAACCTCCTATTTGCCAATAGAAATGTTGGCCTACTTCTACACCCGATATATCGTATAACCCCTTGAGTGTTTTAATGGAACATGGTATAACATTCATATTGTCCTCTGATAGAAATTGAACTTCAAAAAAGGAATTCTTTTGATTCAACCATCTCTTCCTCAACTCAGCAACTTAAATTATTAATCCTATATTTAGGATACCAAGAAATCACATCAGATCATAATATATATCAATACCCTCTAATATATATTATATATCAATATTCCCCTTCTTTTATCTATGCAAAACAAAAAAGAATAGTAAGTGATCCAATAAATCTACGGAGTTGCCCAATAATTAACTATTATTCTTAATCTTAATTAACATAATCAACGATTTCTTATATAGAGAGAACGGCCCTCATAAATTGCAAATACTAATTTGTTAAGGATTAACCGAATTGAAGTCATAGTGTCATCGTTGGCTGGAATCGATATATTCGCGAGATCTGGGTCACAATTTGTATCGACTAAAGAAATAGTAGGAATCCCCAAAATGGCACACTCCCGAAGAGCTATATACTCTTTTTGCTGATCAAGGACGATCACAATGTCAGGCAACCTCGTCATATATTTGATCCCGCCGAGATATCTTTGCAAAGTAGATAATTTTCTCTTCAAGATTGCTACATCTCTTTTTGGGAGATGGTGGAATTTTCCCATCTTTTCTTCTGCTCTTAAGTCTCTAAATTGAGAAAGTCTAGTTTTCGTAATTGACCAATTCGTTAACATACCACTGAACCATTTCTTATTAACATAATGACACCGAGCCCTTATTGCAGCTGATGCTACTGAATCCGCTGCTCTTTTTTTGGTACCAACAATTAAGAAGCTTTTTCCCTGACTTGCTGCATAAAAAACTAAATCACAAGCTTCTGATAAAAAACGAGCCGTTCTAGCGAGATTTGTAATATGAGTACCTTTACGCTTTGCCGAGATGTAAGGGGCCATTTTAGGATTCCATTTCTTAATACCATGACCAAAATGAACTCCCGCTTCTATCATCTCTTTCAAATTGATGTTCCAATATCTTCTTGTCATTTTTTCCACACTTCCTTTTGATTTTTTTTTTTTTTTTTCGTCCTACCATTACGGAATTAATTTATTTTTGAAGATTAGGAAAGAGCCGAAATAGCTTGAAATAAATAATAATTGTTCCGATGGATGGAACCTTCTACCGGGAATTGCCCATTGATACGTGGCATAAACATAAACTTAATGAATTAAATGACTTCTTTTATTTATTAAAATAAAAAATAAAAAATCTGACCTGTTAGCGTTCTAAAGTTAAAAGTCTAGTTTTAAAGTAAAAAAAATCTGCTTTATGTATCATTAAATCGCATAAATGATGGTTCTGATGTTTCATGGAAATTGTTTGTTACGTCAGAAGAAACTAATTCTGTATGGAGAAACAAAATATCTCTCATTTCTGACACGAATCTATTTTTTTTTTTTATTTCGAAATAAAGGTTCTTGTCTTGTCGTGAACGGTGCACAAATTTTTGGAATCCGGTACCAACAGGTATAATCCCCCCCAGAACTACGTTTTCTTTCAGGCCTTTTAACCAATCAATACGACCTCGTAGGGCTGCTTTTGCTAAAACTCGAGCAGTTTCTTGAAAACTTGCTTCAGATATGAAACTTTGGGTATTCAGGGAAGCTCTTGTTATTCCCAATAAGATTGCCCGATAATAGATAGATTCATCCAAAGCCCGCCCTGCTCGTTCCGCTCGCAATAGTCCGATTAATTCCCCAGGTGAAAAAACATTAGACATTCCATCTTCGGAAACCCGCACTTTTGATGTTACTTGGCGTATAATAATCTCTATATGTCTATTATGGATTTGTACCCCTTGGGATCGATAAACCTTTTGGATCTTATTAACCAAAGAGATACGACTTTGGGCTATGGTTAGCTCAGCTCCAATCAAGAATCCCCAGGGGATTCCAAGAATTCTTGGTATACGCTCGTTCCAACCCTCAATTCTCCTTTCGAGATTCGGCGATAGTGAATCAATTGAACGCGCTTCGAAGATTTGTTCTACTTTTGGAAGACCTTGCGTTATGTCACTAGATCTCGATTTTTCATATATAAACGTAACTAACCTATCCCCTTTGTAAAGGGTTTCTCCATAATGACCGTGAACAGTTGCTCCTGTAGTGGCCAAATAAGGCTTAGCTGATCTTATAACAAAGGAATCAATATTAACAATGAAAATTTGACCAGATTTTTTTATGTGCGATTTAAATAGACATACATTTTCGCAAATAAATTGTCCAAGTCGAATTATTGCCAATGTCTCCTCACAATAATCATGATGGGGAAAGTGCCAATTCAAATGGAATGAATTCAACATAATGTTACTATCGGAATTTAAAATCCTTTGATTTTCATCTATTAAAGAGTATTTAAGTCCTTGAAGTACTTGGAAGGTTTGTTTCAAATTGTCAAGTAACAAATATTTCTTTAACAGGATCTGATTATGCGTTAGTAAGTAGTAAGATGAAGAAAAATTCGATATATTAGGTACAATAGTGCCTAAGGGCCAAAAAATATCTCGAATAGGAATTCTAGGATTCGATTCTTTTACCGCATTGGGATATTTCGAATTATTGAATAAACCAATTCGAGAACAATTGGATGCCGACAAAATCATCAAAGATTGGTATTCTTTATTTCGATTCAACAAGGTGCCAATAGCTCCTTGATGTTGGCTAAGTGATTGAATCTTCGCCTTGGAATAAAAGGAATTGGTATTGGTATTGGTGCAATCTAACCTATTATTGGAAATCGGTCCTGAACTTATCCTATCGTACCTTCTTGCTGTATACGAAATAGTGGACTTGACTAACTCAATTCTTAGGAAATCGCGAATCAGATCATTTGCTCTTACCTCAACAAGGGAAGCATAAGCCTCTTCTTTTTCTTCTTGTTCCCAATTCACTACTAAGCAAGTTCGAACGAATTGACTATTCGTGTGATAAATTCTTTGAGTTAACTTGCTATTTTCATGAGAAATAAAATTGACAACTCGAAGTTGGAGATTATCCTTTTCTTGCAAGAGATCCTGCGGGAAAAGTGTTGCTAAATTTCTCCTTTCGTCCATTTCATATGCGACTGCAGGTCGAACCGAAACAAAATACTTTTCCTTGTTCTTGAGAATTTTTTTCCGTTGAACATAGATCCAATTTTTCCTTTTTTTTGATTCCTTAGAATCTTTTTTTTCTCTTTCTGGTGGTATCAAACTGCCACCTAATATCTTATCTGCCTCCTCAGGAAAATGAATATCTCCGGAAAAGATTTTTAGTTCCGTATAGCTTTTTTTTCTCTTCACTCGGACTAATCCACCTAGTCGACTTCTTGTATTTTTTGTGAGTTGTGTATCCACTCCAATAATACTATTGTCAAGTACCTTTAGGGATGAGGATCTCGGCAAGATATGCAGTTCTTGAAGAATGAAAAAAAACCGATCTACTTCTTTTTGGTATTTTAGACTAAATTCTTTTGTTCCTCGATGCTCAATCAAACCATCTTTTTTTAAGATGGAATCTTCCTCTGGGCTCCCGTATTCGTCCTCTGAGTCTTCCTCTGGGCTCCCGTATTCGTCCTCTGAGTCTTCCTCTGGGCTCCCGTATTCGTCCTCTGAGTCTTCCTCTAGAGTTCCATATTCGTCCTCTGAGTCTTCCTCTAGAGTTCCATATTCGTCCTCTGAGTCTTCCTCTAGAGTTCCATATTCGTCCTCTGAGTCTTCCTCTAGGGGCCCATATTCTTCCTCTAGGGTTCCATATTCGTCCTCTAGGGGCCCATATTCTTCCTCTAGGGTCCTATATTCGTTCTCTGGGCTCCCGTATTCGTCCTCTGAGTCTTCCTCTAGGGTTCCATATCCGTTCTCTAGGGTCCTATATCTAAATTTAATAATTCCTGAGCCCTTTTTCTCTTTTCTGTATCGTGGATCGTCAAAATAAGCAAAAATATTATTTCTACGTAAAATACCCATAAAGGGGATTTCAATCGAAATCCCAAAACAGGATATTAGTTCTTTCTCTTGTTCTTGATGATATTGTAATGGAATGACGAACCTATTTCTTCGCTTTTTCGCCAACAAATCCGAATTCTCTTGAAGAATGGAAGGATAGACAAAATTCCAATGACCGTTGGATATGATTTGATCCGGCTTTGAATAATCAAGAATTTCCCTATCTTTTTTACCAAGAGTATCCAACAGTTTGTGTCTTACTTGATCATTAGAAAAAAAATAAGTATTCATTTGATCTTGATCCTTGTGGAGCGAAAAAGACGCTATACTGGATCTGCACATACTTACTGCCAATATCCATAAATGGCTTGTTTTTGGTAATCGACGAACATTACCATATTGATATTCAGGCGCATGGTAAACATCAGTACTCCAGTGCATTTCCCCATCTGATTCGGAATAAATATGCTTTTGTACCCTCTCTTTAAAATGCAAAGTGGACGTTCCGGCACGAATCTCCGCAATTACTTGTTCGGATTCTACATATTGATCATTTTGCACTAAAATAAAGCTTTTTGACGGAATATTCACATTATGTAGAATATCCTGACTCTGAATAGTTACATGCAAGTCTATATAACATAGAAAAGCAGGCTGCCCATGACGGGTACGTGTGGGGTGAACCAAATCCTCATTGAATTGGATTTTTCCATTAGAAGGGGATCGTACAAGGTCGGCAGTACCCCCTGTAAATACTCCACCAGTATGAAAAGTTCTTAATGTTAGTTGAGTCCCCGGCTCCCCAATTGATTGACCCGCAATAATACCTACGGCTTCCCCCAATTCGACCAGATCGCCATGAGTGGGACTCCGACCATAACATAATTGACAGATCCAAGATGTGCTCCGGCAAGTAAAGGGGGTTCTAATATATATTGGTTGTGCTCGAAATGGTTGTGCTCGAAAGGCAGTTATGAATCGATTGACTAAACCAATTCCAATATCTTGATTTCGAGCGGCAATGCATCGTGAACCGATATATATATCGTCTGCTAATACACGACCAATTAGTGTTTGGACAAAGAGTTTTTCCGTCATCCCGTTTTGAGGACTCACAGAAATGCCTCGGATAGTACCACAATCTCTTCTACGCACAATAATATGTTGAACTACTTCAACAAGTCTACGTGTAAGATATCCAGCATCCGCTGTTCGTACAGCAGTATCTACAACCCCCTTGCGGGCTCCATAGCAGGAAATTATATATTCTGTCAAAGAAAGTCCCTCGCGTAAATTGCTTTGAATAGGTAAATCAATCATTTGTCCTTGGGGATCCGCCATTAAACCTCTCATACCTACTAATTGGTGTACCTGAGATGCATTCCCTCTGGCTCCGGAAAAAGACATTAGATAGACTGGATTAGAAGGATCCGTTATCCGAAAATTCGAATTCATTTCTTGTTTCAAATATTCACTTGTAGCATACCATATCTCAACGGATTGACGTAATTTTTCTACCGCGTGTACAGCCCCATAATAATAGTGTTTCTCCAAAAGAAAACTCTGTTGTTCAGCGTCTTGTACTAACCATCCTTTAGAAGGTATTGTTAAAAGATCATCAATTCCTAATGAAATCGATGTAGTAGTGGCTTGATGGAAGCCCAAAGTCTTTATTTGATCTAGTATATGGGATGTATATCCCATTCCGAAATGATCTATTAATCTACTAATAAGTCGTTTCATAGCAGTTCCGTCTATCTCTTTATTATGAAAGACCAGATCGGCCCGTTCCGCCATACATAAGTACCCCCATATTCTGCTGAGTAGGATTCGACAATTGCTGAGTAGGATTCGACAATGGGCCTGAGTCAGTGATTCGAAAACTTAACTTCCTTTCCTCAATCTCAATCTTGATTCGCGCGGCAAAAATGATGATACTAGTGAAATCGGAATGCCCCCCGAAGGGGGCATCGCCGAATCTAACTTCCTTGTTTAGATAGTGTATGAATAGGCCTGGCTAAATCCTTGTATGGCTTCCTCTATTTCTCTATAAAAAGAAATATGACCAAGAGTGGTTCGAATGTATATAGAACGGATTTCTTTTTTTCTATTTCCCACTATTAGATAGTGGGCATAAATCTCATGATAAGTCCCCAAAGATTCATATTGAACTTCGATCGGAACTTCTCTTGACCCAATGACGCGTGGATCTAGTTTCCATCGGAGCCACAAAGGACTGTCTAAACGGATTCGTTTCTGTCTATAAGCTCCCAGTGCATCATAGGAACTAGAAAAATGTGGTTCTTTATCCTTCGTATACTTATAATTATTATTGTAAGTAACTTTTTGATTTGGATAGTTTCCCCAACTATTATATCTATTTGCACAAATACCTCGACGATTTCCAATCGTTAATACATAAAGTCCGATAAGCATGTCTTGGGTTGGTACGCAAATAGGATCTCCAATAGCAGGAGACAGGAGATTTATATGAGAAAACATAAGTAAACGGGCTTCCGCCTGAGCTTCCAAGGATAAAGGTAGATGAACAGCCATTTGATCCCCATCAAAGTCCGCATTGAAGCCCTTACACACTAAGGGGTGTAAACAAATAGTACGCCCCTCTACTAAAGTGGGTTGGAAGGCCTGTATGCCTAATCTATGCAGGGTAGGTGCTCTATTCAACAATACAGGATGTCCCCGCATAACTTCTTGAAGTATTTCCCATACAATTGGTTCCTTTTCAAAAATTTTCCTTTTAGCAATCCTGACGTTAGAAGTAACACGTTTCCTGATTAAATCACGAATTACAAATAGTTGGAAAAGCTTTATTGCTATTTCTAGAGGTAATCCACATTGATGTAATGAAAGCGAAGGACCCACAACAATGACAGAACGCCCCGAGTAATCGACCCGTTTCCCAAGCAGAGTCTCACGAAACCTTCCCTCTTTACCTTCAATTACATCTGAAAGTGACTTGTAAACTTTATTGTGACCATCCCTCGTTGGTTGCCCACGGGACCTACTATCAAGAAGTGTATCCACGGCTTCTTGTACCAATTTTTCCTGACACATTACTAAATCTGCTGGCGCTAATTCACTTCTTTTTAATAGATAGGCAAGGTTGTTGTTCCGACGGATAACTCTCTTATAAAGTTCATTAATATCCGAAGTCACTACTTTATCCCCAGACCTATAAACAATGGGTCTCAATTCGGGAGGAAGAACCGGTAATAAGCATAAAACCATCCATTCTGGTTCTACATTTGTTTGAATAAAATGTTTCGACAATTGCATGCGTCTAATCAAAAAAACTTTTCTTATTTGTCTTTTTCTATCTTCCCATTCATCTCCACTATACCCCTCGTCTTCTAATTCCTTCCATTCTACCAAGGAATTCTCCATAATAATTCGCAAATCCAAATCTGCTAATTGTTCTCTAATAGCACCTGCTCCTGTCGCAATTTCCCGATTTCGAAATGTTGCGAAGCCTGGGGTAGAAAAAAAAGGGGAAATGCTGTGGTTACAGGATGAAATTTCATCTTCAAATAAACCTCGTAACCGTAAGAAAGTAGGTTTTTTAGCGCCGGGCCTAGCAAAAGAGAAATCACCGTATACTAGGCCCTCTAATTTCTTAAGGGGTTTATCTAAAAGATTCGCGATATAACTAGGAAGACCCTTGAAATACCACACATGAGTCACTGGACATGCGAGTTTGATGTATCCCATTTGGTATCTTCGTATCCGAGAATCAACAAATTCTACCCCACATTTTTGGCAAAATCTTTCGTCTTCTTTTTCAGCCCCGCTCGCTCGAGAATTTCCACAAGCACAAATTCCGCTTTTTATGGGTCCAAAGATTCTTTCGCAAAACAATCCATCTTTTTCTGGTTTATCGGTTTTATAATGAAAAGTAGAGGGCCTTGTGACTTCGCCAACTACCTCCCCATTAGGTAGGATTTTGTTGGCCCAAGCCTTTATTTGTTGAGGGGAAACGAGTCCAATTTGAAGTTGTTGATGTTTATATTGGTCGATCATAAAATAGAAATAAGAAAATAATTTACTCCGATCAAACTTCCTCCCTATTAACCCGGAAGTTCTTCTCAGATACAAGGAAATGATTCAGTTCTAGAGCCAAAGATCGTAGTTCTCGAACGAGCACTCGAAAAGATTCTGGGGGATCCTCATAATTAGGTACTCTTTTTCCAAAGATTGTAGCACTAAGTATTTCTTGGCGAGCTATAAGATGATCAGATTTATAAGTAAGTATCTCTTGTAAAATATGAGCAACACCAAATCCTTCTAAAGCCCAAACTTCCATTTCTCCTACTCGTTGTCCCCCTTGCTTGGCTCTTCCTCTAACGGGTTGTTGTGTAACAAGTGAGTAAGGCCCAGTAGAACGTCCATGGATTTTCTCATCAACTTGATGAATTAATTTTAGGATATAGGACTTCCCTATTATAACAGGTTGTTCGAAGGGATCTCCTGTTCTTCCATCAAATATTCTGCTTTTTCCCGGGTACTCGGGTTCAAATACCCATGGATTTTTTGTTTGTTTACTGGCTTCATATAATTCCGAAAACACAAGTTTTCTTGAAGCCTCTTGCTCATATCTCTCATCAAAGGGTGCTATTCTATAGTGTTTCTTTAGCAGATCCCCTGCTAATCCGAGCGAGCTTTCAAATATTTGTCCCACATTCATTCGTGAGGGTACTCCTAAGGGATTGAAGACCATATCAACGGGTGTTCCATCTTGCAAATAGGGCATATCTTGCCTAGGCAAAATTTTGGAAATGATACCCTTATTCCCGTGTCTTCCGGCTACTTTATCACCCACTTTGATTTCACGTTTCTGTAAAATATATACACGAACCATTATGTCGAGGGGGTCCCTCTGGATCCATTTCACATCGATAACGCGCCCTCTCCCACCTATAGGTAGTTTGAGAGAAGTTTCTTTTGAAGTGGATACCTCAAGGCCAAATATGGCCCGTAATAATCCAGCCTCCGCGATATACGACGATTCGTTCGCTATCTGAGGCGTTAATTTACCTACTAAAATATCGCCAGTTTCTACCCAGGATCCCAACATCACAACTCCATTTCTGTCCAAATTGCGGAGTAAATGTTCTTCTAGATGTGGTATTTCTTTAGTGATTTTTTCAGCAGAGCCTTGGCTTGTCGTATCAGTCTGAATTTCATATTTTCGGATGTGAAAAGAAGTATAAATATCCTCATATACCAAACGTTCGCTAATTAGTACTGCGTCTTCAAAATTGTAACCTTCCCATGGCATATAAGCTACTAATACGTTTTTTCCTAAAGCGAGTTCCCCACCAACTGTAGCAGCCCCCTCCGCTAAAATTTGTCCTTTTTTAATGCATTTACCCCGGGGAACCCGAGGTTTTTGGTGCATACAAGTATTTTTGTTAGAGCGCCAATGGGCAACTAAAGGAATACTTATAGTCTTCCCATTACTTGATAAAACGATCTTGTGACTATCAGTAGAAATGATCTTTCCCTCGCGTTCGGCTATAATGGAAACCCTCGAATCTAGAGCTGTTTGGCGTTCCAATCCAGTTCCAACAATGCACTTCTCGGACCGAGAAAGCGGAACTGCTTGGCGCTGCATATTAGAACTCATTAAAGCCCGATTCGCATCATTATGCTCAATAAAAGGAATGAGAGAACCTCCAATAGAAAAATATTGGAAAGGAAAAATACTTCTAACATGAATCTGTTCCCATGCAATAGTCAGGAATTCTTGACGGTATCTAGCTGGAACAACCTGTTCTTCCTGAATACCCTGATTCAACGACAAAGAATTTCCTGCTGCTATCATATAATATTCATCTTTATTTGGTGATAAATAAACCACCTGTCTCTCTTTTTTTTCTTTTGCTTTCTCAGATATTTCATAAAACGGACTCTCTATGGATCCCCACCAATGATCAATTCTCGCATGAATAGCTAAGGATCCAGTAAGTCCAACATTGATTCCTTCGGACGTGTCAATTGGACAAATACGCCCATAGTGACTAGGATGAATATCTCGGCTCCGAAAACTTGCAGTTCTTCCCGTCAATCCTCCAGGACCCAAACAACTCACTTTTCGCCCATGAACAGTTTGTGTCAATGGATTGGTTTGATCAAAAACTTGAGATAAGGGGTATGTGCCAAAAAAGGTTTCATAAGTAGTTATTAATAAAATCGAAGTTGAAGTTGGAGTTACCAAAATTTGTGGAGTCGGTTTCGATTGACGTATGAATACTCTACGGATAGTTTTTTGAACCGCATGTTGTAAACGACCCAGAGCCAGTCCGAATTGATCTTGTAACAGATCCGCAACCGAACGAATACGTTTATTTTTCAAGTGATTCATATCGTCATCGTCAAGTATACCCATTCCAAATTTCATTCTAATCAAATGATCCGTAGCAGCCAATACATCTCGGGGTAACAAGAATGTATTGTTCTGAGGTATATCAAGATTCAGTCTCCGGTTCATATTTCGTCGACCAATCTTTCCTAATTCACATTTTTGTTGAAAAAATTTCTTTTGTAATTCCTCACATAAGGACTCCGAAAATACCAGGTCCCCACCTACACAAGCAAATTGTTGATAAAACTCCAAAATAGCTTTTTCTTTTGACTCAATCCTTTTCTTCTCCTTATCATTCGGGAAAGACAAGAAAATTTCAGGGTAGGAAACATTATCTAGAATTTCTCTTAGATTCGAACCCATAGCTGATGATAGAACTAGAATAGATATCTTTTGTTTTCTACTCACACGAGCCCATATCCTTTCTTTTTTATCAATTGCTAATTCCGATCTTCCTCCCCAATCTGATATTATAGTCCCAGTGTAGATAGAAATTCCCTTATGGTCTAATTCCGAGCGGTAGTAAATACCAGGACTTAGCAATATTTGATTGATCACGATTCGGTATATTCCATTTATTATAAAAGTTCCTAGGGAATTCATTAGAGGAATGTTTCCAATAGAAATGGTTTGCTTTTGCACATCGAAACCAAAAATTAATCTTGCAGGCACATAAAATTCAGAAGAATAGGTGAGTGATTCATACACAGCATCTCTTTCTTTTATCGAGGGTTCTAGCAATTGATATCCTTTCGCAAATAATTGAAATGCAATTTCGTGATCTGTATCTTTAATTGTTGGAAACTTCTCAAGTTCTTCCGCCAAGCCTTGATTAATGAACCTACAAAATCCCTCAAATTGGATCTGACTAAATCCGGGTATTGTGGACATTCCCTCATTTCCATTCCGGAGCATCTTAATCTTAAGTTTCCTATTTATCGAAAAAAAAATTCCATTATCAGCTCACTCTTTATCAATCCATACGGATCGATCTAGCAATCATGGAATCCATATTCTGTTTACTGAATCACATGAAATTCTAGGGAACTCCACATACGTATTTCATATATGTATTTCATACCCATGAATAAAGAGAATTTCGACGAAAGTTCGAGTTTGCGAGGGGTACAAATGAAATGAAAATGAATTGATAAAACACTCCTAGAAAAAAATTCTGCCACTTACACTTATGGAATCTTGTATAGATAGAGAATCCAATTTCTACCTATTATTATGATATTCTAATCAGATTGGATGGCAAAGATTTCTCATTTTATCTCCTTTCTATGAATGAGATAAAGCCATAATAATTTAGAAGCACTAGAAAGTTTGACTTTAGTTCGATTTAGCATAGCACGCTTAGTTTCATTTCAAAAAAGAATTCGAAGGTTCTTTTTTGTTTCTTCGAAGGTTCTTTTTTGTTTCGTAGTAGTAGAATTGCTAGAAAATATAGGATTTCATTGTATAATCCTAAAATAAAGGAAGTACTTTTTTTTAAGTACATGCCAATCTAGTTATCCATCTATCCACATATCCCCTCTTTTATCGTAATTTCACTTGGGTGGGCCAAGATGATCAGGTCATACTATTATTATATATATATCATAGCAAAATTCCTATTTTTTATTCAAGATATTTAATGCAATGGAAAATTAAAGCACGATTCTTCATAGAGATATGTACATAAGGGGAATCCATAGAGAATAATGTTGTTCTGATCTGGAGTTTATCTATACTATAGATGGATTAGGCATAAATCCATTCTATTTTATTATGCCCTTAAAAGGAAGGGGGGTATAGAATACCGGTTTAAGAACTGTTCTCTACTGCAATTCAAAAAAAAAAGAGAATTCTAGTTAATGGTTCCAATTTGTCCTGATTTTGCAGTCTGTGACTGGCGAAAAGAATAATCGAAACTGGATCCAATAAAAAGCAGGAATAGATTTTTTGAAAAAGATTGTAAAGGAGTTAAGTAGAATTAGGTTCAAGATAAAAGGGGGTTTTAGTAAGAAAACGTGGATGAATACTATTTTTTTTCGATTTTAGATCGTATTTTTTGGCGGCATGGCCAAGCGGTAAGGCAGGGGACTGCAAATCCTTTACCCCCAGTTCAAATCTGGGTGCCGCCTGATCAACAAAATACTTAGGATTTCCTATAGTACTGATCGAACTTGACAAATTCGTACCCCGCATAAGTTGGGGCAAGAGAGTAACTAGGCCTGGCGATACTAGATTTTGAGAATCCATAGTTCTATCCTCAAACTAGGGTTTGTTTTGGTGGTAGTGGCCCAAATGGATACCAATAGGGATGAGGTAGCATTTCCTTATTCTTTTATTAATTTGAATTGATTTTTAATTGATTCGATTCTGGAATTTAGAACTACGAGGATAAGATGTCGAAAATCTTGGTATTCAAAGGGCGCTAAGGGGCATTCTTTTTTTATTTCTAAGATTGAAGACGGGATTCCACGAAGAACTATCAAGACTTCCTAATTATCATACATCTTATTTATTGTACATTTTATACTACCCACATACACTAAAGTATGGTCTACTTAATTCTGTCAAGAATTAGATTGAATAGACTGATGAAAAATAAATTTCGGAGTTGTGGATAAGGTCTCCCCATGCTTTCATAGAAAGATAGAAAACAGGGCAGTAGGGTTTAAGTCAAAAATAAACATGGGTAAGGTAGCTATCCGATAGATAATTATCTATCGTAATTTTATGATATATTCTGACGCCCATTGCTTATAAAAAAGGTAACAAAAGAAACAAAAAATCTTACTATTTCCACGTCTTCTATTAGGGGCATTCCCTTCCCCCTTTTTAAGGAAAAGGGCTATGTATCATATTTATACTTAATGCTCTCCAATTCTACTTCTACCGGAAATCCTATAAGAATTTGTTAGGAGTGAATTCGTTGAACTGATTCATCCATAGCCTTAGAGCAGAATTCCCTTTTGACTCTGCACCATTGATTCCACTATGATTATTGATCAATAGTGGAATAATTCCTTCATATAAATAGGAGACATAATTTTCATGGATATAGTAAGTCTCGCTTGGGCTGCTTTAATGGTAGTCTTTACATTTTCTCTTTCACTAGTAGTATGGGGGAGGAGTGGACTCTAGGAATACTACTAATTGATTGAGTAGTCGAATTGTTATATCAATTCTTTAATGGATCGTTTTGCATTAATCATTTTGCCCAACTTTATTCTTGTCTCTCTTTCCAAACTCTACTGGAATAAAAAAAAAAAATGACAATAAATAATGAATAATAATCATTTGATCAAACAATGAATGATTACTAGAGTTGTTCAAGTATTTCAAAAAAAAAGCGCAAATCTAGGCACGATAAGCAACTTTTTCCACACAAATTCTCTCTAAATCTTCTATTTTGATAAATCAGGCTCTTAATGAATTATAGATATTAGAAAAAATCCAATCTTTAGTTTTTGTTTCTCTCTTTCTTTAGTTTTGTTTCACTCTTGTAAGAAACTTTTGTAAGAAAAAGTCGTTCTATTCTACTATTTATATTCTACTATATAGATAGATTAGATAGATATAGATAGATTAGATAGATAGATTAGGGCAATTCATAATTTCTACTAGAAATGACGAATGGTTAAAGAAGTTCTATACATAAGAAAATTAGATCTTTCTTCCACGAAGCTATTCACAACATATCGCACATTTTACATTTGTTTTATACTCTTTCTTATTCTTAGAAAATTTTTTAAGCTCTTTTGAAGCATCTCGCGGCATGTTTAAGCATGAAAGATGAGCGGGTCCCTTTTCCCAATTCTTTTCCAAATCGGAAGAAGTTACCATAAAACGTCATAAATCATCTGTTAATACTTCAATCAATGACTTCTTTTGGAATGGAAAATTTCAAAAAGGATTCGTTGGTTTTTTTCTTTTACTTTTTTCTTTTACTATAGTCTATTCGCATATTATTCTTCTCTTCCTCCATTGATCCTTTCGATGAAGTGCCAGACTCTTATAGAAAATTATAAGAAACCCAGAAATTAGAAGAATTGTCTTCGATTTTTTTTTGACTTGATTGAAATTAAGCGGATGTAGTGAAAAAAGAAATCGAATTAGACTACTATTTCAATCTACTAATCTATTCTATGTAGATCCAAGATAGTATAATAGAAAGACTTTAAAGTGTGGTAGAAAAAACTATATATAGTTTTTTCTACCACACTTTATGATTCCAACCAGATCCTTTCATTTAAGACTTGGACTTTTATTTAATCCCTTTTTCATTTCTTCAATGATTAATTGGAATTCCAATTAATCATTTTGGCTAACTGTTTTTACATAAATAATAAGTAAAAAGGCAGTAGGAACTAGAATGAACAGTGCAGTAGCAATAAATGCGAGAATATTGACTTCCATAACCTCTTTATTTTTTTTTTTCACAATAACTCGGGATGTAATCCCATAGAGAGGAAAAAGGGTATCCTTGTAAATTCAAGGGGAGGACTTGCATTCTGATAATACTGAATCAATTCAATATTATGAATATCTGATCTATCAAATCAATTAATGGTTGAGAATTGAATAGTATAACATAGGAAGATCCCTTATCCATACTAGGACCAAAATAGGTTTTTTGATTGGATCAGGAATCCCCTAGATTTTTCATCCTTTTCTACTTTTTCTTTTCTATATCTATAACCCAGACCTTTCTTATCTTATACAATTTCCCTTACTTTTTCTTATAGTTATACATACATAAATGTATGTATTATATGACCGGCTTTCTATGGGTCACATAGACATCCAAATAAACAGTATTAAGTAGAAGTGAGATGGAGAAAAGAGGGGATTAAATAAAAAGGATCAAATATTTCAATTTAGGGAAAAGGGCGTTTACTTGGTTTTTATTTATTTTTTTTTTAGGTTACTATATCTGCTTTTTGGGGTCTAAAGATGAGAGCAGATCCATAAAAAATGGAGTCTGCAAATGGAATGAAAATGAGATAGATTCTTTCCAATTAGTCATTGAACATACACAAACAAAGTTGGAACTAGAAAATGGAAGGGGTATGATTTAACTCAAAAAGTACTAATTATATTAAATCCACTGTCTAACAATAAACGAATACGATTTATGTATGGATTCCGGTAAAATGTAAGTACTCTATTCCATAAGAATAGAAGAGGAAGTTAAGATGAAGATGGTATCATCATAAGAATAGAGTAATATCATAAATTATATTAATCCACATATGATATTATGTCTTTCCCTATCAATCGGGAGTAGTGAAAAAAAAAATTCCCATACTCCTCTCTGTTTGCTGAAAAATGATCAATAAAAAAAAAGGGAAATAAAGATGCCCAATAGGCATTCGATCTTGCCTCCTGTCCCCTCCTTTTTCATGGAAAAAGGAAAGATGAATTTCTCAATTCATTGAACCCAGGTTCGGGACTGACGGGGCTCGAACCCGCAGCTTCCGCCTTGACAGGGCGGTGCTCTAACCAATTGAACTACAATCCCTGCGGGGTGTATGGCATACATATTCTTAATATAACCATAATTCGTCCGTCGTACTGTAAGAAATACAGTAATCATATACTACATACCCACATATGATATGTGGGTATAGTAAGAGTGACATAACTAGTATGTCGCGATTTTTTATCGCTAAAAATGGATGATAATCCACCTTTCAATAAGAAAGGTGTTTTATTTTGGAAAAAAGAAATGAGAAAGATATGGATTAGAGAAAAATTAGCCCTTTTCTCTTTATTCTTTATTTCTATGAATCAGGCATTTTAGAAAAAAAAAAAAAATATGAAAAAAAAACTAATTGATTTGATTTAGTTCAAATTCACGAAGCCCTAGATTTTTGGGCCGAGCTGGATTTGAACCAGCGTAGACATATCGTCAACGAATTTACAGTCCGTCCCCATTAACCGCTCGGGCATCGACCCAGGAAGAATTTATTCTAGGGTTTTTGATAATCTATGATTAACCTCCTTTCATAATACTCCCTACCCCCAGGGGAAGTCGAATCCCCGCTGCCTCCTTGAAAGAGAGATGTCCTGAACCACTAGACGATAGGGGCATATACAACGGCTCGTCATTATACTATAATGATAGTATGAGCAGTTTTTTAGAATTGTCAATATACTCGAAGAGTATAACTAGATCCAAAGCAAAGAGTCTTTCCTACTTTTCTGTTATGCTTTCATAGGATTTTTTCTTTAGTTGATGGTTGATTCACGGATCATTCCTTACTTTTTAAGGAAATTCATTTTATTTAAATAAAGGGTATAGAATAAGAATAGATTAGTAAAAGGGGGTTCTAGATTAGTTCAGTACAGATAGTGATTTAATTGATCTCACAGGAAAAAGAGTCAAATTTCATTTCTTTTTTGCAATTTGCACTCTGTGCTTCGTTTAGTGTTCAGGCCAAAAATGCATGCATCTCGCACTAAGTCAGAAAAAAAATAGATAAATTTTCAAAAACAAAGAAGAAAAAAAAAAAAGTGAATGAATTTAGTGGAAAAGTCCTTTCTCGGATTTGAACCGATGACTTATGCCTTACCGTGGCATTACTCTACCACTGAGTTAAAAAAGCCCTTTATCGGATTTGAACCGATGACTTACGCCTTACCATGGCATTACTCTACCACTGAGTTAAAAGGGCCTTCTTATTCAATTCAAAAATTAGCCACTTTCTTTTGCCATTGTGAGTCTACTGTATAATGTACATAATACATCTATATATCTATATATAGATCTATATATGTATAGATAGAGAAGTTCATTATGTACATAATCTCCAGTTCGTGAACTTAGAACTTAGCGAATACTATGATAGCACCGAATTTTTCCAATTCGGCAGTTCGATCTATGATTTCTCATTCATGGACGTTGATAAGATCTTTCCTTTTAGTAGCACCTTAGGATGGCATAGTCTTAACGTTAATCGCGAAGTTCAAAATCTTGGCAAAATGAAAAAAAAAAAATAATAAAATCTCTGTTTTTTCGACCAACTGAAAAAAGTTGCAGAAAAGTTCTGGACCGATTTAGTGAAGCAATTTTCAACGGGTAGTTTTTGGAAATTAGGTGGAAAGAATTTTCCACAAAAGAATTTTCCACATTTGATCTGGAAAAACTTTCCAGGGCCAGGGAAGAATCCTCCGCCGAAATTCCCTTAATCCCCTCTTAGACTCTTAGATTGGACTTAGCTCTTAGATTGGACAAAAGCGGGCAGTATATTTTATCTTAGTATAAAAATTTTTATACTGCCCAACTTTTCTTTCTAAGGGAAATCAAATAGTTAATAAATAATTGTAACTATTTAGATTCTATTTACATTACACAAATGTAGGAATTCATTGTTCTTAAATAGGGATCCGTATATCTTAATTATTTCTATTTATATAAATTTGAATTTTTTTTTTTTATTGAAAATGGATAAACAACACTTCTTCCCAGTCTTAATCCTTTTTTTTTTACTCTTTTCTATGTCTTCTTGGTTCTATTCATCTTGCTCTTCTTTATGAAGAGTTTGATGAAGAGTCTGAGAAGAGTCTGATGAGGACTCTTACGAAGACCTTGATCAAGGCTTTGTGCAAATCTTTGACCTGAATTTTAATCAGGTAAATCATGACCAAAATTTCCCTGGTAAGGATTTACCTGACGTAATCAGGTAAATCCCTCGATTACTAGCTAACTTAAAGTTTAAGTTAATTAAGTTAAAAGGCATTTTAACTTGTTTCTATGAAGCCATACAAAAAGTCTATTCTATAAAGAAGAAAAGGACGAAAGGGATTTATGGAGGCTGTGCTGCCTGCTATTTTATTTCTCCTAGGGGCTTTTTAGCAATAAAATAATCATACTTTTCCTTAGAAAAGAGTCCTCGATATAACTAGGAAGACTCTTGAAATACCCCAGACATGGGGGTTTGAGAGATCCCTGAGAAGGTGGAATTAGCCTCCTTCTCGAATGTCTTTTCTTGACAAAGAGCAACATTGATATACATAATGTATATGTGGCGGGTATAGTTTAGTGGTAAAAGTGTGATTCGTTCTATTAATAACTGAGTATAAAATGATATACTTAAGGCATCCTTAAGTTTTTTTATATTCCGATTAAAACTTTAATTTTTAAAAAATAAAAGGTTTAATCCTTTTCCTCTCAATAGCATATTGAGGAAGAATATACATTCTCGCGATTTGTATCCAAAGACTAATTGAAATTGCATCCAAAATAAAAATTGGATTATGAATGCAGAGTCGCGAAGCATAATTTTGCATTGGATTAAGTATTCCAATTGAATAAATGTGAGTAAAGGATCTATGGATGAAGATACAAAAAAGTTTATTTCCAATCGTAACTAAATCTTCTCCTTTTAATTTTTAAAAAGGAAATGGAAGCCAAATAGCTAAACAGCGATAGTTTTGGTTTACTATAACCATCAGCATATTGTTTCAGCTCGGTGGAAACCCAACTCTTTTCCTCAGGATCTCTTGAATGAAATTAGGGAACGAAGTAAGTAGATTAGATAGATTTATTAGAATTTCTATATCCTATTCTATAGGGATCATCTAGAAAGCGGAGAGTTTTGGTTCCATTCAGACAGAAAAGCTGACATAGATGTTAAGTGATGAGAATATCCATAAAGGAGCCGAATGAAATCAAAATTTCATGTTCGGTTTTGAATTAGAGACGGTAAAAATAATCAACCAACGTCGACTATAACCCCTAGCCTTCCAAGCTAACGATGCGGGTTCGATTCCCGCTACCCGCTCCATTCTGTATAAAAGGACTATTATATTTATATTTGTCTAGATATGGTAGAGGCCTGTATCCAACTTTTTCGTCCACCAGTTTCCGGCCCTCCAGAGCGGAGTAGAGCAGTTTGGTAGCTCACGAGGCTCATAACCTTGAGGTCACGGGTTCGATTCCCGTCTCCGCACTTAGCAGTCTGTATAAAAGGACTATTCTATTTGTCTAGATATAGTAAAATGCTGTATCCAACTTTTTTATCCATTAGTTCCCGGCCCTAGAAAGCTGAATTGAGCAGTTTGCGAAGTGACTACCTTGTTGGCGAATTCGATTCTCTCCTCCGGAGCACTCTTTTTTTTTTTGAGTGGGGTACAAAGGAAGGGTAAGATAGGAAGGGATACGGTACTAGACTAACATATACTTAATATATGTATTTATCTAGTTAACTAGATTGAATTTTTTACCATAGTACCTTAGCTTACTAAATTAAGCTGGCGAACGGCGGGAATCGAACCCGCATCTTCTCCTTGGCAAGGAGATATTTTACCATTCAACTACGCTCGCTACGGGATATATTTTATGTGGTATATCCAATATATTTTATATGGTATATCCGCCTGGGTCGACCGTCTATGTCTGGGTCGACCGTTTTATTTTCTATTAGAGTTTTCCTTTTATTAATTGTCTGTCAATCAATATTATATTGGCAATGGAATTATATATAATATTTAAATAAAAATTAAATATAAGATTAGCAATTTTTTTCGGAACTCAAATTGCATTTTAATGCGTCTCACAATCCGAATTTTTTAGAAGGAATGGCCTTTTTTTTATTTATTTTGTATCGGGCTAAATACTAAACAAATTCAAGAAATGAGAGAATTCAGAATAGCTACCAGAAAGACTAATCCAATCCATAATGATGTACCGGAAAATACAACGTTTTTATTATTTGACCAACCATCAGGAGAAGAAAATACAAGGGGTACACTAATCACTAAGACTGAGGAAGTCGCAATTAATGCAAAAACAGCTAATTGGAAAGCAATAGTCATATTTCTAATCCTCCAAGCTACCATCAAATAAAGTCGACTATATATTTGATCCCTCACTTAGTCCAA